CTAACAAGAACGGAATCACGCACGCTCTGTAGGATTTGAACCTACGACATCGGGTTTTGGAGACCCGCGTTCTACCGAACTGAACTAAGAGCGCTTTCTTATCAGAATTTTTTTGAACCCCAATACACCTTGCATGTATATATATAATATAGCGTTTCTAAACTAAAAATGAAAGAAAGATTATGTATGTCCAATTTAATTGATCTCAATTTATTCCTCCTTACTGCTCATAGGAGAACTAAAGTAAAAGTATAGGTAGGGATGACAGGATTTGAACCCGTGACATTTTGTACCCAAAACAAACGCGCTACCAAGCTGCGCTACATCCCTTTCAATTGGTCTACAGTTTCATTGTAGAGAATCCCTGTCTTCTTTTCCATAGTGTTATTTCTTCCATTGATATACATAATTTTTATTGTCATTTCTTCTTTTTTTGGGGGGGCTCATGTCATATAACATATTGTATAACATATAATAAAATAATAAAAGACTTATCTATACCCATATGAGACGTTAAAAACAAAAAGAAGGAGGATTTACAATGCGAGATCTAAAAACATATCTTTCCGTGGCACCAGTACTAAGTACTCTATGGTTCGGATCTTTAGCAGGTTTATTAATAGAGATCAATCGTTTATTCCCCGATGCGTTGACATTCCCCTTTTTTTAATTTTAGTTATTGATACGGGAAGGGGATTAGAGATACAATCAAATCAAATAGCTTTAACTAATTAATTGCTATTAAAAAAAAAAAAAAGACTAAATCTCAGCGAAAATCCCGGCTTAAATTTATATTCTAATAGAGTGAGAACGGGGATGGAAATGTGCTCCTAGGTCAACAGTATCATAAAAAATAGTTAAATAAGATACTGTACTGCAATTAGAAATATAGTTTGAAATAATTGTATTCCTTATTATTTATTATTTTTTGACTATTACTCTAGTGATTGCAACGAAATCTTTCATAATTCGATTTAGAGTTAGCAACTTCTATTTTTTCTTTGTTCCTTTCTTATTCGCTTCAGATTGAAAAAATGGAAGAGTTGAGCGAATCAAAAACCAAAGGGGGTTCATGGCCAAGAGTAAAGATGTCCGAGTAACGGTTATTTTGGAATGTACCAGTTGTGTCCGAAACGGGGTTAATAAAGAATCAACGGGCATTTCCAGATATATTTCCCAAAAGAATCGACACAATACGCCGAGTCGATTGGAATTGAAAAAATTCTGTCCCTATTGTTACAAACATACGGTTCATGGGGAGATAAAGAAATAGATCAAATGCAGGTCTGTTTGTCACTCTTCCAAGGAACATCAAAAATGACATATTATATATATAATATATATTTTAATATAACTAAAGTAAATCCTAATTTCTATTTCCGTATTTCTTCTATTTCAGTCGGATCTAAAAAAAAAAAGAATTAGAACTCAGAAATAGGATTTTCAGGGATAAGGAACAAACAAACCATGGATAAATCCAAGCGACCCTTTCTTAAATCCAAACGATCTTCTCGTAGGCGTTTGCCCCCGATCCAATCGGGGGATCGAATTGATTATAGAAATATGAGTTTAATTAGTCGGTTTATTAGTGAACAAGGAAAAATTTTATCTAGACGCGTGAATAGATTGACCTTGAAACAACAACGATTAATTACTATTGCTATAAAACAAGCGCGCATTTTATCTTTGTTACCTTTTCTTAATAACGAGAAACAGTTTGAAAGAACCGAGTCGACCGCTAGAACTACTGGTTTTAGAACCAGAAATAAATAGGCTTACTCTTCAATCAAATCAAAATTCCAATATGCTATGAACTCAAACCCAGATGGATATTTTGTTCTAAAAATAATCAAATCTAAATTAAATTTTCGTGTTGTAATAAAAAAAAAAGAATCAAAGAATCGGGGAAGAATCAAAGTTTTTTTGTTTGAGCGCGTTAACTCATTTTGACGACTTTATCATCTTATCAATTTTTTCTTATACTAATTTATACTCTATCTTCCCGGAGTTCATTCTCCGGGGAATGTCATTTAAGTTTTTCGGTAAATTCCTTACAATCCTTTTCCTCTATGATCTCATTAGAAATCATATAAAGACAATTCCTATTTAATATAGCTATTTGTGCAAGTATTTTACGATTAAGAAGCAATTTACTCTTGTACAGATCATTTATAAATCGACTATAACTATAGGATACTTTATTTTCGCGAATTACTGCATTTATCCGAGTGATCCACAAACGACGAAAATTCCTCTTTTGCCTATCTCTATCCCGATGAGCAGAAACCAAAGCTCTTATTTTCTGTTGAGTAATAGTTCGAGTAAGTCTTGAATGAGCCCCCCCAAAGCTTGATGCAAATAAACGGATTTTTGTTCGACGTTTACGAGCTACATATCCTCGTCTAATTCTGGTCATTGAATAAATGAAACTTTGATGAATAACTAATTGATTTCCGTTCTTTTAGTTATTATTTTCCCCTTTACTGGTCGATTAATAACAAAACAGATTCTTCCAATGTATAAAATAAAAATTCCAATGGCTTTGGCTACTATAACCTCCCCGACCACTATATATATTTTTCATTGTAAACATAAAAATCAAATTTAAATGGATAAAGAAATAGTGGTTCCATCGTTTCTATGGTTACTTCTTAAACGGTGAGGTCCTTTCTATACACCGGAACCCCTTCCTGCATTTAATCAATATTCTTGGTAACTTGTACAGTTCACATCCTTTGGCTCTACCCATGAATTATATTATTTAGTAATAGGTCTTTCACAATGAGATCTAACCCATACAGTAACGGTATTTAATTATGAAAGTTAGCTAGGTAGCTGACCCTGTTAGTCCGTTTTTGCAAGAGTGGGAACATTATTTTTCTGCTTATATATTTCCCCCGCTTAATGGATAACCATTTCTTACCAAAGGGGAATTGCTTCTCATCTTAAATTCAGGTGATTGGATTTGCACCAATGGAAACCATAAATTGAATACACAGGGAGATAATGGATCTTTTTGATTTGTAGATAGTGGGTGGAATTCTTCCATTGTACCCTATCCTATTCATATTCTATTTCTATCCTATTCACTGGTCTTGATTGATCACTGATACTGGAAACATACAGTTTGTCTTTTTTTGTGTCCCAGTCCCAGCTCATGATCTAAACGTGTCGCACATACACCCTAGTACATGTTCCTCGGCGCTGAGGACATCCCCGAAGAGCGGGGGATTTCGTGACATTTCTTATTGGCTGTCGTGTGTTTCTAATAAGTTGCTTAATGGTTGGCATGCTGTATCGTATACATAATAGGCTGGTTGAGATCGATCCTAACCGGATGATTATGAATCGCTTTTTTTTTAATCTATTTAATAGAATATTAAAATATTAAACCCGGATAAGAATATAAAGAAAATCGCAACACAACAATAGTAGGGATTTCAGCGAAATCCTTCATTCAACCGCTACAAGATCAACAATTCCATGAGCTTGGGCTTCTGTTGCTGACATAAAAACATCTCTTTCCAGATCTTCGGATACAACCCATAAGGGTTTGCCCGTTCTTTGTACATAAACCCTTGTGATGGTTTCGCGCAGTTTCAGTAGTTCTTCCGCTTCCAAGATAAATTCTCCCGTTTGTGCCTCAGAAAAAGAGGCTGCGGGTTGGTGAATCATTACCCTGATGATAAATAAATGGTTTCTCTATCTTGCAGGATGATGAGGTGCAAAAAAAAAAAAAAGAATTGAAGAACCGTACGGGCATTTTTTGTGCAGTGCATACGGCTCTCTAATGGAATTTACTTTCACCTTACAGCCAATAAAGAGAAAATCTAGGATCTATCAGACGCAGATCGGTAAATGATCCAATTACCACCCTTCCTTTCGGTTCGTTTCCTTTCGGGGGAGTTAAAAAATACTATGATGGTTCCGTTGCTTTATATATTTATTTCGTCTGTGATTCAGCAATCCCAAAGTTTTTTTGAGCTAAGGCAAAAAATGAATCTGTTCTATAAAAAATAAATATTGTTAAAACCCTTCCGGTGTGAAAACAAAAAAAAGTTTGTGACGCTTAAATGGACTACCCGAAGATAAAATCGGAATATCTTATTATCTCATACTACTCTTTCGATACATAATTTAATGTAAAAAAAAAAGAGAGTTTTATCATATCAAATTTGAAGTGCCATGCTATTATTACTTAATATTCCTGCTAAGGCATAGTATTTTTTTCTTTCAAATAAAAAACTCAATGGCGCCAAGCGTGAGGGAATGCTAGACGTTTGGTAATTTCTCCTCCGACCAGGATAAAGGATCCCATTGAAGCGGCCAATCCCATGCATATTGTATGTACATCTGGTCTTACAAATTGCATAGTATCGTAAATAGCTACTCCGGGTATTACCCATCCTCCGGGAGAATTTATAAACAAATAGAGATCTTTGGTATCATCCTCTATACTGAGATATACCATAAGACCAATAAGTTGATTTGAGATCTCACTATCAACCTCTTGGCCTAAAAAAAGCAATCTTTCTCGATAAAGTCGGTTGATTAGGATAAAAAACTATCCCTTAGGAACCGTACATGCACCTTTTGAGGCATACGGTTCAAAAAATAGCGGAAAAAAGATCAATGTATAAGATTCCAGCCCCTTTATTTTGGCTTAGAGTAGGTTCTATCTAACTTTTAACAAAGGAACCCCTTTTTTTTCCATAAAATAAGTTTTTGCTCGTTTTCCTATAACCTATAATACGAAATTCATTACACTTATCAAACACACTTCTCATTGATATATTGTTTCATCGAGATCCAATCCAAATTACGATGTAATTTTCTTGTTCCTGAAGGGGTCCCTTCCATTTTTTTAGGTTTATGCTCTACTCCAGGTAAAGATTTCCGCGATTTCGATTTGCACATATAGGATAAATGCTCCCAATACCACTTCTTTTTTTAATTCATTTGATGCCTTTCTTCCGTCAAATATTTGATCAGCATATTATTCTATTCGATTAATTAACACTTTGAGATCACTCCTCTTTCTAATTTAATAATAAAATCGTTTATGATACAAGTAGTACGCCGATCTATTACTAATTGGGTTTTTTCTAAACGGAGCCTGGATACTTCATTTTCTTGGTCCAACCAAGCCAACCATAAATAAGTTTTATTGAGATGGTAATATTAATCTGGATCCCCCCAAAACGGATCTAATTGCACCTCACGCGCCAATTTTAAAATAAATTGATTGGGTGAAACAAGGGATATCTCAATCGAGGGAGAGAACGGGGAAATCCCATATGACCCAATATATCTGACAAGCCGCACTATACGTCAACCCAAGATGCATCTTCCTCTCCAGGACTTCGAAAAGGTACTTTTGGAACACCAATAGGCATTAACAAAAAATGAAGTACTATATTTCACTTTGATGTGGAAACGTAATAATGGGTTTAATTGTCTTCATAAAAATTGGCCGTTATTCATTTTAGCCATGGTCAGAAAGGAAGACAGAATTAATAAAGTAACTAAAATTATTCCAAATAGGTCTTTCGAATGATGACTAAGTATGGATGGATTCACTCATAGAAAATGGGCTCAACCCACCATTGCGTATTGGGGCTTATCGGGTATAGAATAGATCTGCTTCTCTTTGTTCCTACGAACAGAATTGTTTGATTATTGCCAGCAGAAGAGAACAAATATTATCTCCTGCTCGGAGAGAATCCACTGAAGGGGGGAGGTCCATAGTATCGTTTTAAAAATGCAATAAAGTTACATAGTCTTTATCTTTCTTTGATAAAAAGGGGTATTTCCATGGGTTTGCCTTGGTATCGTGTTCATACCGTTGTATTGAATGATCCCGGTCGGTTGATTGCTGTCCATATAATGCATACAGCTCTGGTTGCTGGTTGGGCCGGTTCAATGGCTCTATATGAATTAGCCGTTTTTGATCCTTCTGATCCCGTTCTTGATCCAATGTGGAGACAAGGTATGTTCGTTATACCCTTCATGACTCGTTTAGGAATAACTAATTCATGGGGTGGTTGGAGTATCACAGGGGGGGCTGTAACGAATTCAGGCATTTGGAGTTACGAAGGTGTGGCCGGAGCGCATATTGTGTTTTCTGGCTTGTGCTTCTTAGCAGCTATTTGGCATTGGGTGTATTGGGATCTAGCAATATTTACTGATGAACGTACAGGAAAACCGTCTTTGGATTTGCCCAAGATTTTTGGAATTCATTTATTTCTTTCAGGGGTGGCTTGTTTTGGTTTTGGCGTATTTCATGTAACAGGTTTGTATGGCCCTGGAATATGGGTGTCCGATCCTTATGGACTAACTGGAAAAGTACAATCTGTAAATCCAGCGTGGGGTGTGGAAGGTTTTGATCCGTTTGTTTCGGGCGGAATAGCCTCTCATCATATTGCAGCGGGTACATTGGGCATATTAGCGGGCCTATTTCATCTTAGTGTTCGTCCGCCTCAACGTCTATACAAAGGATTACGTATGGGCAATATTGAAACCGTCCTTTCCAGTAGTATCGCTGCTGTCTTTTTTGCTGCTTTTGTAGTTGCTGGAACTATGTGGTATGGTTCAGCAACTACCCCCATCGAATTATTTGGTCCCACTCGTTATCAATGGGATCAGGGATACTTCCAGCAAGAAATATATAGAAGAGTTAGTGCTGGACTCGCTGAAAATCAAAGTTTCTCAGAAGCTTGGTCTAAAATTCCGGAAAAACTTGCTTTTTATGATTACATTGGGAATAATCCGGCAAAGGGGGGGTTATTCAGAGCGGGCTCAATGGACAACGGGGATGGAATAGCTGTTGGATGGTTAGGACACCCCATCTTTAGAGATAAAGAAGGGCGTGAACTTTTTGTACGTCGTATGCCTACCTTTTTCGAAACATTTCCAGTTGTTTTGGTAGATGGAGACGGAATTGTTAGAGCTGATGTTCCTTTTAGAAGGGCAGAATCAAAGTATAGTGTTGAACAAGTAGGTGTAACTGTTGAGTTCTACGGCGGCGAACTTAACGGAGTTAGTTATAGTGATCCTGCTACTGTTAAAAAATATGCTAGACGCGCTCAATTGGGTGAAATTTTTGAATTAGATCGTGCTACTTTGAAATCTGATGGTGTGTTTCGTAGCAGTCCGAGGGGTTGGTTTACTTTTGGACATGCTTCGTTTGCTTTGCTCTTTTTCTTCGGACACATTTGGCATGGTGCTCGAACCTTATTCAGAGATGTTTTTGCTGGTATTGACCCAGATTTGGATGCTCAAGTAGAATTTGGCGCATTCCAAAAACTTGGAGATCCAACTACAAAAAGACAAGTAGTCTGATATAATATAACATTGTTATCGCATCTTTCGAATCGACTTTTTTTTCTTTGACTTTTGCTCTTTCTTTAGGTAGGAGATGATCCAAAATAAACAGGTATGGAAGCTATAATTGTAAACCACGATCGAATCTATGGAAGCATTGGTTTATACATTCCTTTTAGTCTCGACTCTAGGGATCATTTTTTTCGCTATCTTTTTTCGAGAACCCCCTAAAGTTCCAACGAAAAAGGTGAAATAAAATAAATGATTTTGCATTTTCTCAATTGAAGTACTAAGCCTCCCGATATTGGGAGGCTTAGTACTTTAACTAGAACTAGTCCCCGTGTTCCTCGAATGGATCTCTTAGTTGTTGAGAGGGTTGCCCAAAAGCGGTATATAAGGCATACCCAGTAAAACTTACAAGTAAACCAGATATAGAGATGGCGACTAGGGTTGCTGTTTCCATTATTATATAATTTCAAGACCACAATGGATCTATGATAAGATCGTTTATTTACAACGGAATAGTATACAAAGTCAACAGATCTTAATTTAAACAATAGGATTTATGGCTACACAAACCGTTGAGAGTAATTCCAGATCTGGTCCAAGATCAACAAATGTAGGGGGTTTATTGAAACCATTGAATTCGGAATATGGTAAAGTAGCTCCTGGATGGGGAACCACTCCTTTGATGGGTGTCGCAATGGCTCTATTTGCGATATTCCTATCTATTATTTTGGAGATTTATAATTCTTCCGTTTTACTGGACGGAATTTCAATGAATTAGAAGATCACAAGAACTGTGAAGTCTTAGCTTTTCAATACAAAGTGAATCCTTTAGGGGGCTCGGATTTCTAGCCCATATTTATATATTTATTTTGATTTTGGTAGTTCGACCGCGGAATTTCTTTGTTTCTGTAGTTCGGAATATGAGTGTGTGACTTGTTATAATTGATCCTATTGATAGTACAGAGAATGGGTCTGCCATCTTCATAGAGATGTGTTTTATCGCGTCGGATATTTAGTCTATTATCTGAAACACGGAATATATGAAATCGAGCACGAAATATTAAAACTATGATTCATACTTAATATTCAGACCCCGCGGCCGGACTAAAAAAAACGCAAAGAATTAAGTATAATATAATAAGTATAAATTGAAATATTTTTCTTCTTTCAAACGCCTCTTTATGCTTTGCTTAGTTTAAGCCGAACTATTAATTTAATTAATATTCATTGAATAAGTGATGATACAATGGTTTTTACTCAGAGAATCATTGGACTTAGCTTTAAGGTTTTATTGAATCATCGTGGTTATAGTATGAATCTGAGGTTTCAATCGATTCATAGGGTCTTAACAAGAGAATTCCTATAAAAAATAAATAAATAAAAGACATATTAATTAAATTAAAAACAAAAAAAAATAATAAATCAACGAAAGAAAACAAAATAGGGAAATAGAAGATTCAAGAGGCCTGTAACGATCTATATAAAGCAATATAAAGACGAATGAGCCGACTTGATATTTTGGCATTATCACCACAAAGCTTTCGGTTTTTTTTCATATCTTCAGAGAAGAGATAAGATTTAATAGAACTAGTAAGAAGTTTCAAACCTTCTATTTATTCTATATCCGTTTCAACCAGTATTGAGGTGTTTATGTTTGAGCTGTATGAGATGAAATTCTCATATACGGTTCTCAGAGGGGGAGTCCTCTTGGGTTACCTATCTCAATAAAGTCTATGATTGGTTCGAAGAACGTCTCGAGATTCAGGCGATTGCAGATGATATAACTAGTAAATACGTTCCTCCTCATGTTAACATTTTTTATTGTCTAGGAGGAATTACCCTTACTTGTTTTTTAGTCCAAGTAGCTACGGGATTTGCTATGACGTTTTACTATCGCCCGACCGTTACTGAGGCTTTTGCTTCTGTTCAGTATATAATGACTGAAGCTAACTTTGGTTGGTTAATCCGATCAGTTCATCGCTGGTCGGCAAGTATGATGGTCCTAATGATGATCCTGCACGTATTTCGGGTGTATCTCACCGGTGGATTTAAAAAACCTCGCGAATTGACTTGGGTTACAGGTGTGGTTCTGGGTGTATTGACCGCATCTTTTGGTGTAACTGGTTATTCCTTACCTTGGGACCAAGTTGGTTATTGGGCAGTCAAAATTGTAACAGGCGTACCTGACGCTATTCCTGTAATAGGATCACCTTTGGTAGAATTATTACGCGGAAGTGCTAGTGTGGGACAATCCACTTTGACTCGTTTTTATAGTTTACATACTTTTGTATTACCCCTTCTTACTGCCGTATTTATGTTAATGCACTTCCCAATGATACGTAAGCAAGGGATTTCTGGTCCTTTATAGACTTTATAGAAAAGATCATAGATATTTGTAATCACTCAGTTCTCAATTTTGGAGTATTTCATTGCTACAAGTATGGATTATTGAAAAGAATAAGACATGGTTTGGATATTTTCCTTCAACTCCAAAATCACAATATTGTGTTATTTATTTGACACGAATAGTTGAAGTTAATTCTCCGAAGAGAAAATGGATTATGGGAGTGTGTGACTTGAACTAGTGATTAGGCCATGCAGATATATGGTATCTGCCACATTGGAATTCAAAAAAAAATGTGTCTTTGTTCCAACCACCGCGTAAGCC